TCGACATTTTTCACAAATTTTACGAACGGAAGCTCTTATTTTCATATTTGTCATTCCTTCTCTTTTTTCTGAATCTATTTCTTGGTAGAAAATAAGTTTCTTGAAATTTTTCATCTCGAATCATATTGAATAAAAACCACCTAATCTTTCGAATCCTTGTTTCGGAGTCGATAGATTATACGCCCTCTGGTTGAATCATAACGACTTACTTCAATTTTGACTTTATCTCCCGGCAGTATCCGTATAAAACTACGTCGGATCTTTCCTGAAACATAACCTATAATCAGATCTCCATTATCTAAGCGAACCCGGAACATGCCGTTGGGAAGCGATTCAGTAATTAAACCCTCATGAATCCATTTTTGTTCTTTCATTCCAGGTAAAGCCCCCTTGAAGTATCAACTAATGTAGGAGAAACAATATTAGACAACTCGCCCCCTTTTTTTTTTACAAATAGAAAGAGGTTTTGGATTCCATTTGGATATTAAAAGGATTACCATATATAACACAAAATTTCTCCGCCGATTCCTTCTAGTCGAGCCTCCCGGTCTGTCATTATACCTCGAGAAGTAGAAAGAATTACAATCCCCATCCCGCCTAAAATTCTAGGAATTCGTTGAGAGTTAGAATAGATTCGTAGACCGGGTCGACTGATCCGTTTTAAATTTAGAAAATTTCTATAGGGATGGGGTCTTTTCCTATTCCTTCTATGTCGCAGGGTTAAAACCAAAAAATTTTTGTTTTTTTCTCGATGTTTTCTGACGTTTTCGATAAAACCTTCTCGGAAAAGTATTTTAACAAGATTTTCGGTAATATTAGTAGATGCTATGCGAACAACTCTTTTTCTATCCATATCAGCATTTCGTATGGAGGTTATTATCTCAGCAATAGTGTCTCTACCCATGATGAACTAAAATTTTTGGTGCCTCAAAATTGGATATAATTAACATGTTTTTTTTTATGAATATGAATTTTTCAAGGTATATGCGTGAGACACAATCTACGAATTAATCTATTTCTTTCAAATAAAATACCCCAAAGATATCAGAATCTGATTTTCTTTTATAATACCTCGGGAGCTAATGAAACTATTTTAGTAAAATTAAATTGTCTCAATTCGCGGGGGATTGCACCAAAAATTCGAGTTCCTTTTGGATTTCCTTCTGGATCAATTACAACTGCAGCATTGTCATCATATCGTATTATCATACCGTTGTCACGTTTAAGTTCTTTACAGGTACGAACAATTACAGCTCTGACTACTTCTGATTTTTCTAGGGGCATGTTTGGTACTGCTTCTTTGATCACAGCAACAATAACGTCACCAATATGAGCATATCGACGATTACTAGCTCCTATGATTCGAATACACATCAATTTTCGAGCCCCGCTGTTATCCGCTACATTTAAATGGGTCTGAGGTTGAATCATATGAATTTTTGAGTCTATTCTTCCAATGCAAAAGATGAATAAAATAAAAGAAATATTTTTTGTCCAAAAAAAGAAACCCGCGGTTTTCTGTTATCCCCAAGACTCATTTCTATCGGTTTTACATTTTTATCCCGAAATAATAAATTGAGTTCGTATAGGCATTTTGGATGCTGCTATTAAAATAGCCCTTTTAGCTATATTTTCAGTTACTCCACCCATTTCGTATAGTATTCTCCCCGGTTTAACAACAGCTACCCAATATTCAGGGGATCCTTTCCCCGAACCCATACGTGTTTCCGCAGGTCTTACTGTAACTGGTTTGTCTGGAAATATACGGACCCATATTTTTCCACCACGGCGTGCATTTCGTGTCATTGCCCGTCGACCCGCTTCGATTTGTCTAGATGTGATCCACGCGGGTTCAAGTGCCTGAAGAGCATATTTACCGAAACAAATATGATTACCTCGATAAGATATTCCCTTCATTCGTCCTCTATGTTGTTTACGGAATCTAGTTCTTTTGGGGTTATAGTTGATGGTTGTTTCGGAATTCCATCTCTACTACAGAACTGGACGTGAGAGTTTCGTCTCATCCAGCTCCTCGCAAATAAAAGGATTCAAAATTGAATTTCAATTAATTTGAATAGATATTTTTATAAAATTTTTTCTTTTTATAAAAATTTTTGTAGCGTCCTAATAAATCTTTTTTTTCTGCGGGCGAATGTTTACTCTTGCAACTTCTATTTCAGTCCTAGCACTTGTTCATCATTTCTCCGAATAGATGAATTGATTTCTGGTTCATTTCGCCATCCCAACTAGTGAATCATTAAGATTCATTTGTTGAATCAAATCTTTTGCATTCACAGGTTCCTTCGTCCCCACCACTTCGTACTAAATGGTTAGGTCAGAATTTTACAATGAAGCTCATAATCCAATTTATTTTTGAGTCAACCTTCTTAGTCTTTATTGGCCCGAAGCTCTTGAGTTTTTTCTTCTATAATCTATAAGAAGGATTCATTTCATATTTCATTATGTATGAATCAATTAGTATTGATGCTTTATTACACTG